TCAGCTAGGGAATAAGACTAACCTAATTTCCCTATTCACTGAACCCAAGACTAAGGGCAAAGAGAACTTCCTTTGCTGTAGCAAGCAAGTCAATTGTCCGAGGTAAACTAAACTGCTTCCTATATATCATCCAGACGGGCAGCCATGTTCAAAAACACCATTCTCTATCCAAACCGGGAAGGAGGAGGACGAAGCTTTTCTTTTAGTGTAGTTGTACAAAGCGATACAATGCGAGAATCCGATTTGCCTTAGAAGAGGAGGAAATATAGTTGTACTAGATGGAACCCATTTCAAAGCCAATTCACAAGCAAGTGAGGAATGGAATGGTTTTGAGGGGCTTTATTTAGCTGTATGTTACGAAGCGTAGGATCTACCATTCAACAACTAGAGCGGTCCTCTCGGAAGGATGTTGACCCCGTCACTGATGCTCTTGGCTTTCGCGTGTCACTGATTTAGCTTCCGATTGGGTCAGTGTGAAGCATTGGCTTTCTGCCTTAAGCTCGCCTGTGACTGTCCTACTCTCCCAAGTCAGTTTCGAATCTGGATGACCTACTGTTTTGACTAGGTTACAGCTGGATCGGTTAGTTCTGGGATGATTGATGCCTTCCAGACATCAGCATTCCAGAAGTACAGCTTTTGTTGTGTGTGTTCTTATTCCTTCTTACCGGAGCTAGACTCAATGGCTTACAGATACAGGGCGGGGAATGACTCAATGGTTTTCACTTGCCTTACCCCCCTTCCCTGACTCTATCTACTGGGACTGACTTCAAAGACGAGTGTCTTCCCTGCTCCCGGGATTATCTATTCCCGCGTTTTCGTTTGAAGTCAATTCTGGAACGGGCAGAGTCCCAACGTCAAACTTTCTGATGGCCCGGAGAGAAAAGTAAATAGCTTGCATAATATCCATATCCATTGCTAGCTGGATTGAGAAGAGTGCTTTTCCGGCCACCTAGGCTCAAAAGCCTAGAGGGATGCTTGGACCTACTTCTTATATGGACCTATTCCCTATCCCCTTCCTGCGGGTCCTTCCGCCTGGCTTGAAAAAGAAGGAGACTTCTAGACTTGCTCACACTTGGTTAAGGAAACTGGCAGCCAGGCAACTCTAACTCGCTCTCTGTCTGGCAGGAGTAAGGTCTTAAGATAGGAAAGCATTAGCTATGGCTATTATCCTTGGGACCTTAATTTATGCTTTTGGTAGCGATGCTTCAACTAACTCTCCTGGAATGACTATGGAAGAGAGGGGGCACGAGAACTGAAAGGGACGAAAGAGTCACTTTATAATACGGGACAGGAACTGCTATTATAGAGAAATCTTACCCAGAGACTGAAATTGGATCTTCAAGTTCTGATTCCATCATCACCTGCTTGCCTTGGAACTGATGTAAAGGCGCCAGCTGACCAGAGGAGAGTGATTTAAAAAGGGCTAAAGAGTGAAAGAATGGGGGGCAGACATAGATTTGAAAACCCTACTTTCATTTCCCCATTTCCTATTTCGAGACCTGCCAAAGACTATTTTATACTTAGGCTATCAACTACTCCAACTTCCATTGGATCTCCCGCCAAGGGGCTTAGCACTTTATTTAGATGCCTTTACCCCTGCCCGAGAATCTGCTTTTGACCTAGAACCTTACCTGCCCGCCGCCCTTTAACAACCTATCCCCAGCCCTTGCGCTAGCCCTTTACTAGCTCTACCCCCAGCTGCCCTCTTTCTCTTGGCGGACAGAGACAGCTTACTTGGAGAGGAATGAAATCACGAGAACGAAGGGCGAAGGCTGGCACAAAGACGGATCCCCAATCCCCTGCCCCCCAGTAGAACTACCAATAAAGAGTCCATCTATTGGAAGAACCTAAGATTCGTTCGGACTCTCTCAATGAGGAGGGTCCCGGTCTCCCACTATATCTTCTCTTTCGGTTGGTTTAATTGCTTAATCGTGTCGTGTTTAGGAATTGACCGAGATCGAGACAACTGGAAATCTTAAAAAGAGAGTACCGGAGGTCTAATCTACCACTTGGGCCGATGGGAACTCCTATTTCATCTAAATCTTTCCTTAACCCGGGCGACGAAACCTAACTAGTTGTTTCAGGATTTGATGATGGACCTGAGTGACGAGCATTCGAAAGGGGAACGAGTAATGGTATATGACCGAGAAGGCCATCTCACGAATTGGATTCGAACCAATCAAGCTACTTGCCTTTTAGTAGTCGTGAGGGATCTGTCGTCCTCCTCATTATAGTCCTCCTAAAATCAATAGCATTTCGTCGGAAAACATCCTGTCTTTTTACCTGAGTAGTCCTATGCATAGTAAGTACTATAGCCCCAATCATGGCTACTAATAAAATTAGACTAGGAACCAAAAACCAGACGAAATAGTAGGTGTAAAGTAAATTGCCCAATGTTTCCAAATTAGTCCAACTTCGTACCTTTCCGGCATAAACCGTATATCTCAGAGAGGTCGTATTTCTTTGGGTTGGTAGTAATGGAATGGTTTCATTATCTAAAATGAAGAACATTTCCCACCAAAGGATCAGTCCAATAATACCACTAACTGGTAAATAGCGCAATACTTCTTCGTGAATCTCCGCTATTTGAATATGGAACATCATAACAACGAATAGGAATGAAACGGCTATAGCTCCTATATGAACTACTGGGAAGATCATAGCGGAGAAGTCGAGACCTAACAAAAGAAGTAAACCTGAAGTGTCGCGAAAGACTAGGATGGGAAACAAAACGGAATGTACCGGATTTTTAGCACGTGCAACCATCAAACCAGAGACCAAAGCAGGGCTCGACAAAACAGAAAGTATCATGGTACGTCGTCCTTCCCTGAAATGGAACTTTCATGCTGGAGCAAGAACTAGCATGAAAGTCGATCTATTACGACCCGCGCGGTTGTTCGTATTTCATTTTCCCCTTTCTTCGAAAGCACTCACAGAGTTACTTATATCCACAGTACTAAAGCTGCTCCCTCTCCCAATCGGAGATGCGGACACCTAATTCCAGATGGAGTCTGGAATCTCTACCCTTAAGGCTACCATCGTCTAACATCTGGTCCAGAATTTTCACGATCTGTAGCCGCTTCTGCGGGGAAGCAGTTTCTAGTTGAAGATCGTGAAAAAGTTTGACGAGGACGTCCTGTCGGGGTTTCCTTCCTTTTATTATAAGGAAAACCCTCTCAATGTGGTTTTTCAACCACATCGGATCAGGGGCTTCCGCCCCCATGACATTGGCTGCTGGTTGATCCACCTCCCCCTGTGGTTGTTGACCATCGCCAGGGGCCGAGGAAGTGTCCCCCGGATTTAACAACTTTTCAATCCAGGAGCCACTCCACCCGGATGAGGTTGAGGTTTCGGGAGCGTTCACCGAATCCACTCGTCGTCTTACCGATGAAGGCCCGACGTCGTCTCTGCGATCAGAGCTCCTCGTTCTCGAAGCGGGCTCGGCTTCGCTATTTTCCCTACCCTCACCTACTGAATCAGGTGAACTCTTAAGGTACTTTAGCCTACTCTCCGAGCCACTGTTACCCGAATCTGACCCAGTGGCCATCATCCGAGGACCCACTCCTATTTCTGAGGCTCCCTCGGTAATAAGAAACCTCACCCCAAAAGCCATTAGCAAGGCACCCCCCGGGAGGCCCAACTTACATAATGCAAAGGAGAGGGCTCGACCCCCCAGAGAGATGAGCGCCTTTGAAATGAGGCTATAGAAAAGGTCAATCCTACCTAGATACAGAAAAACGGAATAGACCACTGCCAGACAGGTCAACAAGAGTAGAAATGAATACAACAAGTGCTTACCATTACGAGATTCTTCGGACATGACAAGAAAAGTCAGACCAAGTAGGATCAAAGAAACTAGCAGACTGATCACTAAACAGATCAAAATAGGTGCAAATTCAACCATTACCATAATCCAATTGGTTCTTTCGTTTCGCTCCTTGCTCGCGGAGCGGCATACCGGAAAAAAAAAGCCCTTCTTCGGATTCGAACCGATAACTTCAGCCTCTTTCTGAACTGAAGGGCGAACTGATCGACCTGCATGTGTAAAGCATATAGCTAGCGTTCCTTATCTTATATACGATAAGACGAATAGAATCTAATTCATGTTCATGCTAACAGAAGAGCGGATCCAATACACAGACAACTTCTTTCTCAAAAAGTGCTTGCTGCACTTCTTTCTCATGAAGCTGCTTTGCAAGAAAGGTTTTAGTTCAGGTTGGGCAGGAATGAACTCATTTTCTTGGTGCCATATTGACATTTTTCATTTTTTCAAGACATCCCAAGGGTTTCAACCGCTTCCCCAAGAGGCGAAGGAGGGGCTAGGCTACTTCATGAAAAGATCCACCAAAGACTCTATTCTCTGACGAAAGTGGAAGATCTGGCTTTGAAGCCTCAGCTCAGGAACCAACACCAGCCCAATCTCAATGAAGACGGGAAGCGCCTGTGAACATAGAAATTGTCTGTCTAGCTTTCAAGACGAATCTCTTTCTATACGCAATTTCGATAAGAGTCTAGCCAGCTCGTCTCTGCCTTGAGGCCAATAACCAGTGACTCTTTTGTTAACCACATGTAGAATATCTTGTGTAGTCGGGTAGGCTAACTAGAATCTATCTTTCCTTTAGTGTGTAACCGATTTATATATGTTAAGCTCCCCTTTTTTTCTCTCCCTTGCTTTTGCCCCTCTTTAAAGTAAAGCTGCTTCTTAGAGTTGGCTTTTGCAATTGCAATCTGTCTCTGGCTCCTCGCTTTGAACTCAAATAAGACCTTCTTTTGGTCGAGTGACTTCGTTCCTGGTCTTCCTATTCCCTTCGCTTCCCCAGCCGCTGCCTCTAAGGCCCAAGTACTTTTTTTGTTTGATCAAATGATTGATTTAGATTTCAAATTCCTCTTTACCAAGGGAAGAGAGCGTGGATCAGGTGTCCTGTCCTCTTGGATGTTCCAAACCACCATCTTGGACTTCCAGCATTTGCTTCAGACAGAAAGTTTGGGACTCAAAGTGTGCCCTCATGAGGCAGGGAAAAACTTAAAAATGTGTCTTTTACGTAACTTGGATAGCTGAGTGGTCAATCCTGCACCAATCGTTGATGAGTTGTCTCGCTCGAAAGCTATAACCTGCCCCCCGAACTCGGTATCCATTCTGCCTGATGGTTCACTCCTAGCGGCCTTCAGGCCTTCCCCCTGGCTCCCGCTTGTGCTGATAAGAACTAGAATAGAATTCAGAAGTCAGAGCAAACTTACAAACTGCAGTTCCCCTCTGTCCTGTCACAGGAACAAGAACTAAGGACTCGAACTGCCAACTACAGCTTTGTTTGCCTTCCATAGTAGTTTTTGATTAGAACTTGAGAAAAGCCAGGGGACTTGCTTGTCAAAACAGAGAGCGATGCCCAGAAAGAAGCTAAGCAAGAACTGGGAGAAGACTCACACGATACCCAACACTCAAGGATGGAAGTAGCGAAATCGGCCTTAGCATAGAACGTTGACCGCTTAGAATCGGGAATATGAACAGGCAACTATGAGACTAGTTTCCCATTGTCCCGATAAAGCGTACCTGAAGTGAGTGTGCCCATCTCGGTCTCCTTTCTTTTTTCTTTGCAGCTGCCATAAAAGTCAAGCCTGTGAGCTAGTGCCTGTGGTTGAAGTTTAAGGTTCAAAAGCTGAAGGCGAAAAGCTAGTTAGGCACATTCAAGGCGAAGCAGCTACATAGTTCGGTTCGAAAGCCGAGGTCGTCCCTATCGCAGGTTCAAAGCTAGAAGCAAGACTCGGTCCTGTTCTAAGGCTAGGCGAAGAAGACGAAGACAGAGACGAGCTAAGATGTAAAGTAGTGGAATGGAAAAGGATGGTAGCCCACCCAGGAAAGCACATAGAGGCTCTATGCAAGAGAGGAAAACCGCATGGACACGGCTCTCCTTTTGGATAGAGAAGGCGCATCAGAAAGGAATCCGGATATCTTGAAATAGCCAGATTCACGAGCGGAGGACTAAGTCGAAGTTGAATCTAAAGCTGAAGTTAGGGCTGGAGCCTGAGTTGGTCTTGATGTCCTAGAGTAGCGAAACCACAAGTGAGTGAAGGGGCGCTATCCGCCACGGGGACAATCAGCTTCGATTGGGCCTTGCAGGCAGACAGGCTAACTTGTGGAGACGAAATGGAATCCTATATCTATAATTAATTTAAATATAAGTGAGAATGGCGAGTCCCGAGCAAGTACTAGATAGAGGGAAGGGGGGATATTGAATTAGAGGAAAGGAATAGCAGACCGTGGAAAGCTACTCTCCTAAACGGGAAAAAGCAAGGGCTTACCTTACCTTATAAGCTCTTTTTAAGTTTCCTTTTCACTAAAAAGAAAGGGCCTTCTAGCGATAGAGACTAACAAGGGAACTTACCAATACTAAAGGCGGATCGATCAGGCTGAAGCTATTGTAGCATCTCAAGCTTATCTTTCTTTTGCACCCACCTACCCTGTACTGCCGAACGTTTGCTACAGTTATAATATTAATTAATAACTAATAAACCGATTCAAGTGATTGAAACACAGGACCCTTTTCCACAGTTACAGGACCGTTGCGACAGTTGTTGATACCGAAAAAGTTTCCCTCAGACATCTCGACCGGGAAGTAGCATATCTTTCAAGAAAGAAATTCGGAAAAAAGATATTCGCCCTAATTGAAGCTATCTTGAATAAAAGAAGGGAACCTTATTCGTGGACAGATGAGCGTTTGCGACCGTTTACAAGAGTTAATACCGAAACAGACAATTCCAGATGCCCTCAGACAGATGCCACTAAACAAGTAAAGGACAACGGACAGTATTCGTGGATCGGGAAGACCTACTATCATTCAAGGAAGCGGACCGTTGACGACAGCAGACCGGGATGGACAGATGCTACTAAAAAAGCCGATTATCGCATGTTTTTAGAGGCCGTACTTGACCCATCCGACCCCTCGCGATTTCGCACCATTCCGGACCTTTTCCTCATGGAACGATAAGACCGATGCCACTATCGCCTCTTGGCTTTGCTTTAATAGATTATATTCGACTGGAAGGAACGTTATACGACTTTTTTACTTTGCAAGAGTAGTTTCATCGGTGGAAGGGAGGGAGAAGGTTGTTCGACTGAAGCCCGACCTCTATGATCTGAAATGAGTGCGGAAATGTCCCTTTAAGAAAAGGATCTTTACAGAAAAAGAGCTCAGAGGTTTAGTCAGCTATTGTCCTATTTTCTTTTTTCTTCTCGATGAGAGGCTTCCCCAACAGCACTGGTTTGTCAACCTCCATGGTCTTTCCCAATCCAATCTTTTTCTATTACTGACACCTGGAGCCAGCTTAAATTGCTAAAGCAACTCCCGAACCTAATTCCTAAGGTCACATACCTGTCGCATAAAAAGAAAATGCATAAATGCATATATAGTTGGAATCTCCAATAGGGCAGGCATTAATATGAAAAGGTTTACTTTCCAGCTGGGACATCATCCACAGCTAGATCTTCCTTTAGTTTAGGAAGTAGATCGAAAGGGCAAAGAGAGCCACCCGGTCATCATGGATAAAACTACCACTCTTTCAATTGGCGTCTAACCATCTTCTTCTCACTAGGGCCGGGGTTGGTCTTTCTAATCAATCAGAAAATTAACCGGTGGATTGATTGATCTAAACCAAAGACTTGATTATAGGAGAAAGGCGTTCTCATACCCTGATACCCCTTTGTGGAAACCTAGAACAGAAGAAAGTCTCTTTAGGATTAGGATGGCTCTGTCCTAGCTAGACCGAGTCACAACTACTTTTTATATTATAGAAGACTCAGGCACACTTCCCTATACTTCTCCTAAGTGACATCAAAATCCTCTTTCAGCCGATTCGAAAGCAGCAATAGATGAGATTTTGAATCAGACAGAGGGTTCACGCCTCACCCTTCAAAGGGGGATTGGGGAGTTAAGACTTCCTTGCTCTTAGGCCCGCTGTAAGGGGCCAATAAGATCAGGAAGAAGGAGATTGGATTCCTCCCCTTCCATATGGTTGTTAGCTCTTCTGTGTCGTGTCAAGCCAGTTCATGAATGAATGGCAATCATGAGTGTAAATCGGCCTAGGTCCGGTCGTGGTCAAGCCTCGAATCGAATCCTGGATCAACGCCCTTTTTCGCTTAACCCATTCGTTCACAGCTTCACCACTCTACCGAGGGTCGAGCTACCACGCTCCTGAACCTCCGCTTCTGAGCCCTCGTAAACTCGGTAAAGCGGCCTTGAAACTAGCTTTTGTTCAATTATAAATAAATAACAAGTTTGATAGGGAATGAGCGGATGGCAGAGGGACGCAAGTGACTCGAGGGTCGAGGGACGGAGATCAGGCAGGAAGCAACACATCAGCGCCCTTTGTGAGTTCCCAGGTCTCGCGTGATAGAGCGTGGGTGTCAAAGCAGCCTCAAAACCAAGACGAGTTGTTGGAATGCAGTGGATAGATAATCGTGGGGGAAGTTGACAGCGCTGGTCGGGCCACGAATCCAGATCGAGCGGATGCTTCAACGGGAATGATAGTTGTTGGGGGAAAATCTTAGGCTCAATAAGTGCATGGAAGCGTGCATAAGTTCCAAGAGGGGGAGGGGGGAGGTTCTATTCCATCATGACCATAGTCCCATTTGTTCGCTAAAGGTAGGCAGCAATCTGGATTCAAGTCGGAGGAACTACATCAAGAAAGTGGGATTTCGTCCTAGCCTAGATCTGTATTATATTAAGAAATTTCTAGCTCAGATGAAGAGCTTCTTCTCACCCTCGGCTCACGGAATTGGCTCACAGAACTACCTTTCCATTTCCAGAAGACCGAGACGAGAGTAACTCGCTACCTTGAGAACAGTGAAAGCTCAATCCCAACTCTCTTATCTGGTGCAGAACCTGCCCTAGAGCTATTGCCAGATTGAATCTCAAATCGAGCTGCAGTTCTTCTTTCTAGCTAGGGGATTGGGTTCCGCTCTATCAATTCCGTAACTCTTATCTACGATAACAGCAAAACTCCACTTCTTCAACAAGAGAAAAGATCATATCGGCAACAGCAAGTAAAGTCTGAAATGCCTCAGAAGCAAGTCTTGGCTTAGCTGCATTATCTTCCTACCGATGTCATACTAGACTCTATTATGACCTGAGGGTGACTGAACTACCTTAAGTCCCGAAGTAACTTCTCCTCTCTTCCCTCTCGACAGGGAACTTAGCTAGAGGAATTCATTCTCTCGTACTTGAACTGCTGCCCTAGGGAAAAGCGTAGCGCTTATCCTTTAACAGGTACGTAGCCTCTTTCGAGAGGCGAAGAATAGCTCTCTTTCAGAAAAAAGAAGAGCAGCAAACCCTTTTAGTACTATCAGACTCGAGGCGAAGAGGTGGGACTAGGAGGGTTACTACAAGTGCTGTGATGAGATCTGTCTTTCGGCTTGGTCGAGGACACCATTACCTTGTTGCTCGCATCGTGATCGATGTAGATTCTTCCTGTCCAGAGCCCCGACCAGTCTTAACTGAAAAGCTTTCAGACCCCTTTGTGAGCTAAATCCCTCCGCCGGAATCAGAACCGTTGATTCTTTCTTGGTCCATCACGCCCGTCGATCTTGCCGGAGATTGAAGAAGAAAGAATGAAAGACGGCGGTGCGATAGGGTTCTAGAAAGAGAGAATGGCGTCGCCGGCGAAGATGCAGGAGCAAGTATTGGAGATCAACTTGATCTCAGCACAAGGACTGCAACCACCTTCGTCTCCACGGCGGAGGCTCCAAACCTACGCTCTCACATGGATCGACCCCTCCACCAAGCTCCGAACCCGAGTCGACAAGGTCGGCGGCCACAACCCTACCTGGAACGAAAAGTTCCTCTTCCGCGTCACACTGGAGTTCCTCGCTAGCGACACCCCCAGAATCCCCGTCGCCATCTACGCCGTCGGCACCTTCCACGACCACCTCATCGGCACCGTCAGGTTCCTCATCAGCAACATCCTCTCCTCTCCCGCCGACCCCGACGCCGCCAGAACACCCTGCTTC